AAATTCCACGGTCAAACTACCAAAATAGAATGGGATAAAAATCAGAAACCTAAACGCTTCACTTTGTATTGAAAAAGCCAGTTAATGGTTCTTGTGAATCTAATTCATTGAAATTCCATCCAGTAAAATGGAAGAATTATAAATCTCCAAAATAATAGATAGGAATATCGCGAATAGAGCCATTGCGAGACCCATCAAAGGAGTAGTTCCCCACCCAGGAGCTACTTTACCATATTCTGAATTCAATGGTTTCAATAAACTCCCCGCATTAGTTCGTTTTGGGCGGCCAGATCTAGAACTACCTTCAACGGTTTGTGTAGCCATAATATTTTATATTCAGTAAGATCTGTTGACTTTGTATACCATTCCGTTGTAAATAAATGATTTTATCATAGATCCATTGTGGTCTTAAAACTTTATAATGTCTTAAAACTATATAATAATGGAAACAGCAACCCTAGTTGCCATCTTTTTATCTGGTTTACTTGTAAGTTTTACTGGGTACGCCTTATATACTGCTTTTGGGCAACCCTCTCAACAACTAAGAGATCCATTCGAGGAACACGGGGACTAGTTGAAGTACGGATCCTCCCAATATTGGGAGGATCCGTACTTCAACTGAGATAATGACAAATCATTTCACCTTTTTAGTTGGAACTTTAGGCGGTTCTCGAAAAAAGATAGCGAAAAAAATTATTCCTAGAGTTGAGACTAAAAGGAATGTATAAACCAATGCTTCCATAGATTCGATCGTGGTTTACAATTATAGCTTCCATACCTGTTTATTTGGGATCGTCTCCCGGATAAATAAAGAACAAGATCAAAGAAAAGGCAGTGATTCAAATCAAGATTTATCTGGTACCCCATCTAAAAATCACAAAAAGAAAATAAAAATGAAAAGTAACAAGTAACAAAGCATATTGTATCAGACTACTTGTCTTCTTGTAGTTGGATCTCCAAGTTTTTGGAATGCTCCAAATTCCACTTGAGCATCTAAATCGGGATCAATACCAGCAAAAACATCTCTAAACAAGGTTCTAGCACCATGCCAAATGTGTCCGAAGAAGAAGAGCAAAGCAAACGAAGCATGTCCAAAAGTAAACCAACCCCGTGGACTGCTACGAAAAACACCATCGGATTTCAAAGTAGCACGATCTAATTCAAAAATCTCACCCAATTGAGCACGTCTAGCATATTTTTTCACAGTAGCGGGATCGCTATAACTGACTCCGTTGAGTTCGCCGCCATAGAACTCGACAGTTACACCTACTTGTTCGACACTATATTTAGATTCCGCCCTTCTAAAAGGAACATCGGCTCTAACAATTCCGTCTCCGTCTACCAAAACAACCGGAAATGTTTCAAAAAAAGTAGGCATACGACGTACAAAAAGTTCGCGCCCCTCTTTATCTCTAAAGATAGGATGTCCTAACCACCCAACAGCTATTCCATCCCCGTTGTCCATTGAGCCCGCTCTGAATAACCCCCCCTTTGCCGGATTATTGCCGATGTAATCATAAAAAGCTAGTTTTTCAGGAATTTTAGACCAAGCTTCAGATAAACTTTGATTTTCAGCTAACCCAGCACCAATTCTTCTATATATTTCTTGTTGGAAGTATCCTTGATCCCATTGATAACGAGTGGGACCAAATAATTCAATCGGGGTAGTTGCTGAACCATACCACATAGTTCCAGCAACTACAAAAGCGGCAAAAAAGACAGCAGCAATACTACTGGAAAGGACGGTTTCAATATTTCCCATACGTAATCCTTTGTATAGGCGTTGAGGTGGACGTACACTAAGATGGAATAGACCCGCCAATATGCCCAAGGTCCCTGCTGCAATATGATGAGAGGCTATTCCTCCCGGAACAAAAGGATCAAAACCCTCCACACCCCACGCTGGATTTACGGATTGTACCCTTCCAGTTAGTCCATAAGGATCGGACACCCATATTCCAGGACCATACAATCCTGTTACATGAAATGCACCAAAACCAAAGCAAGCCACCCCTGATAGAAATAAATGAATTCCAAAGATCTTAGGCAAATCCAAAGAGGGTTTTCCTGTACGTTCATCAGTAAATATTTCTAGATCCCAATACACCCAATGCCAGATAGCTGCCAAAAAGCACAAGCCCGAAAACACAATATGTGCCCCGGCCACACCTTCGTAACTCCAAATACCCGGATTCGTTACAGTACCCCCTGTGATACTCCAACCGCCCCAAGAATTGGTTATTCCTAAACGAGTCATGAAGGGTATAACGAACATACCCTGTCTCCACATTGGATCAAGAACAGGATCCGAAGGATCAAAAACTGCTAATTCGTATAGAGCCATCGAACCGGCCCAACCAGCAACCAGAGCTGTATGCATTATATGTACAGCAATCAAACGACCGGGATCATTCAATACGACGGTATGAACACGATACCAAGGCAAACCCATGGAAATACCCCTTTATCAATGAAAAATAGACACAATGTAACTTTATTGCATTGGAAAAAACTATGCTGTGGACCCTCTATTTTAGTGGATTATCTTGGGGAAAGAATTAATATTTGTTTGATTTGTTTGATTCTTTTCAATTACTTTTAGTAATAATGAAACTATTTTGTTCGTAGGAACAAAAAGAAGCAGATCTATTCTACACCCGATAAGTACCAATACGCAATGGTAGGGGAGTTGATACCATTTTATATTAGTGAATGCATATATATATTTGTTCATCATTCAAAGGACTTATTTGTAAGAATTTTCCTTTATTCATTTTGTCTTCTTTATCTTTTTTTATGAACTTAGTCAATCTATGGATAAAATATGATAAAGGACAATATTAGTAGGACACTAAATCCATTGTTACGCTTTCACATCAAAGTGAGATATAGTACTTAATTTTTCTTTTATTTAATGCCTATTGGTGTTCCAAGAGTACCTTTTCGAAGTCCTGGAGAGGAAGATGCATTGTGGATTGACGTATAGTGCGACTTGTCAGATATATTGGGTCATATGGTATTTCCCCATTCTCTTCCCCGATCGAGACATCCTCCCCTTCGCCCAAGAAAGATTGATTGAATTATCAAAAATTTGGAGCGTGAAGTTCAATTAGATCCATTTTTTCGGGAGGGTATACAGATTAATATTATCAATTAGAATAATTTATGGTTGTCTTGGTTAGGCCAATAAAATGAAGTATCCAGGCTCCGTTTAGAAAAAACCGGTAATAAATCTATTTATGATTACTATTTCTATCATATTCTATTTCTTTATATATTTATAATAGAAGTGATCTCAAACTGTTAATCAATCGAGTAATATGATGAATGCGTTGAATATCTGTTGTAAGACATGAAATAAATTTTAAAAAGGAAGTCGTAGCAAAAGAACGTGGTATTAGGGCGTTTGTCATATATGTGCAAATCCAAATCGGGCGGATCTTTACTCGGAGTAGAGCATAAACCTAAAAAAATTGAAGAAGCCCATTCAGGAACAAGAAAATTACATCGCGATTGAGATTGTATCTCGATGAAACAATACATCAATGAAAAGTTAGTTAGATAAATTTAGTAATTTTTTTTTATAGATAAACAAAACAGGCCAAAACCCATCTTTTTTGAAAAATGAAAGAAAAGCCCCTTTTTATAAGTTAAAAGCCTGGTATGAAAAAAAAAAAAATAAATAAATAAAAGAAAACGCTAGAATCTACATCTACACATTGATTATTTTTTTTTTCGTGATTTTTATTGAACCGTATGCATCAAAAGGTGCATGTACGGTTTCTAAGGGATACAACTTTATCCCAATCAACCGACTTTATCGAGAAAGATTACTTTTTTTAGGCCAAGGGGTTGATAGCGAGATCTCGAATCAACTTATTGGTCTTATGGTATATCTCAGTATAGAGGATGATACCAAAGATCTATATTTGTTTATAAATTCTCCTGGCGGATGGGTAATACCCGGAGTAGCTATTTATGATACTATGCAATTTGTGCGACCAGATATACAGACAATATGCATGGGATTAGCCGCTTCAATGGGATCTTTTATTCTGGTCGGAGGAGAAATTACCAAACGTCTAGCATTCCCTCACGCTTGGCGCCAATGAGTTTTTTATTTGATTTGAGAGAAAAAAGAAGACTATGCCTTCGCGCTATATGAAATATGAATATTAAGTAATAATAGCATGGCACTTCGAATTCGATATGATAAATTTTTTTAACCCTTAAATTATGTATCGAAAGAGTAGTATGAGATAAAAGGTATTTCCGATTTTATCCGATCTATCGGGAGGCCTATTTCAGCGCCACAAACTTTTTTGTTTTCACGCCGGGAGGCTCTTAACAATATTTAGGTTATGAAAGAATATGAAAATAAAAAAAATCTTGTTTTTTTATTTGAAAAAAAAAAAAAAGAAACTTTGGGATTGCTAAATAACAGACGAAATAAATATATAAAGCAACGGAGCCATCATAGTATTTTTGAACTACTCCAAAAACAAAAAGAAGGGTGGTTATTGGATCATTTACCAACACGAGTCTGATAGACCCTATATTTAATATTTAATTTATTTATTTAATATTTAATTTATTTGATATTTAAGTAAGGTAAAAACGAATTCCATTATAGAGCCGTATGCAATGCGTAAAAGATGCCTGTACGGTTGTTCAATTATATACTTTATTATTCTTTATCTCTTCACCTTATCATCATGCGAGATAGAATAAACATTTATTATGTTATATCATCAGGGTAATGATCCATCAACCCGCTAGTTCTTTTTATGAAGCACAGACGGGGGAATTTATCTTGGAAGCGGAAGAACTATTGAAGCTGCGCGAAACCGTCACAAGGGTTTATGTACAAAGGACAGGCAAACCCTTATGGGTTGTATCCGAAGATATGGAAAGAGATGTTTTTATGTCAGCAACAGAAGCCCAAGCTCATGGAATTGTTGATCTTGTAGCGACTGAATAAAAAAGAAAAAATAACAAAAATTTCAGACAAATTGGTGATTTGAGATTTTATCTTCTTACCGGATTTAATATTCTATTCATTAATCTATTAATATAGAAATAAAATAATTCATAATCATCCGGTTAAGATCGATCTAAACCAGCCCATTATGTATATGATTCAATATGCCAACTATTAAACAACTTATTAGAAACACAAGACAGCCAATCAGAAATGTCACGAAATCCCCCGCTCTTGGGGGATGTCCTCAGCGACGAGGAACATGTACTAGGGTGTATGTGCGACTCGTTCAGATCATGGGCTAGGACAAAAGAAAGAAAACAATTGATCCAGTATCAACGATCAGTACCAGTGAATAGACTAAAATGGAAGAACTCCATTCACTATCTAAAAATCAAAAAGATCTATCCTTCTATTGTGGTATCAAATGTATGGTTTCCGTTGGTGCAAATCCAATCAACTCCGTTTTAAATTTAAGATGAGAAAGAATTCTCCATTGATAGCAAATGATATCCATTAAGCAGGGGAAATACTATTTTTAAAAGCAGAAAAATTATGCCTTACTCTTGCAAGAACGGACTAACAGGGTCAGCTACTCAGCTAATCTTCATAATTAAATACCGTTACTGTATAAATAGATCTCATTGTGAAAGACCTAGTACTGGATAATTATGGGTAGAGCCAAAGAGTGTGAACTGTACAAGTTAACAATAACATTGATTAAATGAAAGAAAGAAGGGCTCCGGTGTATAGAGAGGACCTCACCGTTTAAGAAGTAACCATAGAAACGATGGAACCCACTATATCCATTTATATTTACTACTTTTATGTGTTTTTGATACCTAATATCAATACAATTTTTTTTTCTAGGCATTTCACCTAGAAAAAAAAAAAAAAAAATCGTGGTCGGGAAGGTTATAGTAGCAAAAGCCATTGGAATTTTAATTTTATACATTGGAAGAATCCGTTTTGTTATTAATAGACTAGGATACGGGAAGGGAATAACTGAAAGAAAGGAAATCAATTAGTTATTCATCAAAGTTTCATTTATTCAATGACCAGAATTAAACGAGGGTATATAGCTCGAAGACGTAGAACAAAAATTCGTTTATTTGCATCAACCTTTCGAGGGGCTCATTCAAGACTTACTCGTACTATTACTCAACAGAAAATAAGAGCTTTGGTTTCGGCTCATCGGGATAGAGGTAGACAAAAGAGAGATTTTCGTCGGTTATGGATCACTCGGATAAATGCAGTAATTCGTGAGAATAAAGTATACTTTAGTTATAGTAAATTTATACACAATCTGTACAAGAGACAGTTACTTCTTAATCGTAAAATACTTGCACAAATAGCTATATTAAATAAGAGTTGTCTTTATATGATTTCCAATGAGATCATAAAATAACGAGATTGGAAGAAATCCGTTGGAATAGTTTAAATGGAGTTCCCTGGAGAATGAACTCTGGGAAGGTAGAGTAGAAATTAGTATGATAAAATATGATAAAGTCATCAAAATGAAGAAAGACGTTAAATAAAAAATATTTATTCTTCTTCTCCCATTTTTTTTTTCTTACGACAGGACATTTCGATTTTTCTAACAAAAAAAAAAAAAACGTCAATCCGCATTTGAGTTTGGATTGGAATTTTATTTTGATTCAATTGAAGAGTCAACCTATTTTTTTTCTGGTTCTAAGACCAGCAGCTCTAGCGGTTGACTCGCTTCTTTCAAATTGTTTCTCATTATTAAGAAAAGGTAACGGAGATAAAATACGAGCTTGTTTTATAGCAATAGTAATTAATCGTTGTTGTTTTAAGGTCAATCTACTCACCCGTCTAGATAATATTTTTCCTTGTTCGCTAATAAATCGACTAATTAAACTCATGTTTCTATAATCAATTCGATCCCCCGATTGGATCGGAGGCAAACGCCTACGAAAAGATCGCTTGGATTTAAGAAAGATTCGTTTGGATTTATCCATGGTTTGTTTATTCCTTATCCTGAAAATCCCAATCCTATTTCTTAATTCTACATCATCTTTGATCCGATCGAAATAGGATTTGGTTTGTTTATATTTCAATAAATTTAAATAAATTATATATATATATAATATGTAATTTTTCATCTTCCTTGGAAGACTGACACACGAGCGATCGGTTCGATCTATTTCTTTATCTCCCCATGAATCGTATGCTTGTAACAACAGGGACAGAATTTTCTCAATTCCAATCGACTAGGCGTATTGTGTCGATTCTTTTGAGTAATATATCTGGAAATGCCCATTGATTCTTTATTAACACGATTTCGAACACAACTGGTACATTCCAAAATAACCGTTACTCGGACATCTTTACCCTTAGCCATGAACCTCCTTTGGTTTTTGATTCACTCAATTCTTTAATTTTCCGACCCGAAGCAAGGAAGAAGAAAGGACAAAAAAATAGAAGCAGGTAACTCGAAATCAAATTATGAAAGAAATATTTTGTTGCAATCAATATAGTAATAAATAATAAGTAATATAATGATTTCTAACTATATTTATAATTTTTAATTGCCGTACAGTATTTCATTTTCAGTTAAGTATCTTGTATCATATTGTTGCCCCAACCACCACATTTCCATTCTATTATTAATTTAATTTGAGCCTGAGCCCGAGTTTATAGTTTCACTGAGGGTGAAACCGCTTTTTCTTTGTTTTTTTTTTTTTTTWTTTATTTAGAAAGAGTAAGTAAAAAAAAAAAAAAAAAAAAAACAAAGAAAAAAAGAAGGGAGGGGTAGGGATTAGTTACAGATATTTGATTGTATCTCTAATCTTCTTCCCCCTTCCCATATCAATAGCTAGAATGAAAAAAAGGGGAATATCAACGCATCCGGAAAAAAACGATTGATCTCTATCAATAAACCTGCTAAAGACCCGAACCATAGAGTACTTACTACCGGTGCCACGGAGAGATATGTTTTTAGATCTCGCATTTTAAAAACTCCTCTTTCTTTTCTGTATTCGTTATTGTAATTTTATTGTAATTTGTAATACATAATGGTAATACATATATGACCGGATGTGTATATGTAGTTAATAACTTACCACTTGTACGCGGAGTTCCTAATTCAAATTGAAATGTACAAAATAGATATTTATTAAAAGAAAAAAAATACGTCCATTTCCGCCTTAAATTCCTAAAAAATATTAATTTTTTGTGGTAGATTTAATATTTATTTCATACTTTATATAAGTCTTTTACCATATTATATGTTTGTTATATGATATATGAGACCAAAAGGAAGAAATGATAAGATAGTTTGTGTATATCAATGTAGGAAATAAAGATGTGGAAAACAAGACAGGGATTCTCTACAATGATACTGTAGACCAATTGAAAGGGATGTAGCGCAGTTTGGTAGCGCGTTTGTTTTGGGTACAAAATGTCACGGGTTCAAATCCTGTCATCCCTACCTATTACTTATCTTCTGAGCAGTAACGAGGGATCAATTGAGATCAATTAAAAAAATTGGACATACATAATTAAATAAATATTTAATTTTTTTTTATAGTATATATATGCAAGATAAATTGGGGTTACAAAATATTTATTGTGATAATAAAGCGCTCTTAGTTCAGTTCGGTAGAACGTGGGTCTCCAAAACCCGATGTCGTAGGTTCAAATCCTACAGGGCGTGATTCTGTGTTCTTGTTAATCGCGTTAGGTCAAAATTACACTAAAATAATTGAGCAGCAACCTAAATTTGACCTCCCGCGGATTAAAGGAAGTAGGAGGTCAATAAAAAAAGAGATGTTAATTAATCAAAGATCCAACTGATCACCACGTCTGTATTGTAAATAGGCAGTTACGAATAATCCAGCCAAAGTAATAGGAATTAGACCTAAGACGATTCCAAATAGAAAAACTTCAATCATTTAAATTTGTTTGAAAGGGGAAGGGAGAGATAATATTTATCCTTAAATATTAATCTGTATTGACTATACATCTCAACGAACAAGAATTGGTAAGGGACTGTAGAATATATGAACTACCATAGAAAGATTTTTTTATAAATTGTTCATTTAATTAATTTCAAATAAGTCGTATCTTGCTCAGACCGATAAATAGAGCTGAGGTTATAGTCAAAGATGCTAGTAGAAAACCGAAATAACTAGTTATAGTAGGCATGAAAAGGCTAAATGAAATATGTTCTTTTTATACATATGTTTCTAAAGCACTTCCCTAAGTTTCAATTTTTTAAAGATACGAGGATAAACAAAAATACCAACAATTGAAAGGATAAATTCAATTGAAATTGAAAGGATAAATTCAATTGAAAATATTTGATTCAGCAATTATTATAGACGATACTAATAAAAATAGAGTAACATAAGTAAGAAATCAATTCATCATCTGTGACATTTACCCATCCCACGCTTTTGATCAATAGATTCATCGGTCAACTCTTGAGTTGACTGAACTAATATATGTATATAACTAACTATATGTATATATAGAATATTAGAAATTATAAATAAAGTAAGAACGTTTTTTATAACTTTATTCACAAAATGAAACTCTCTTTGAATCACTAATCACTCTGGAATAAAATTGTAAAATAAGTTTGATTGTTTTTTATTGTATCGAAATATCGAATCCATTTTTTTTTTTTTTTTTTTTTTTCGAACGACAAGTACCCTTCTAATGCACTTTTTTTTTTTACTTTAAAGCGAACTCAGTGGTAGTTCATTCACATAATCTCGCGATTGAAAAGAAAAAAGTATCGCATGATAAGATCAATCGAAACTGGGTTTTACATTTTATCTTTCCATATTACAAAGACCCATCTTTGTAATTAGGTCACGAAGGACCCCCTTGGGGGGCTAATACAATAATGCGTGCATCACGAATATTTATTTTTTTTTTATTTATTCGTTGTTCCTCTTTCTTTCATTGAATAATATCTACTATTGTTACTTGTTACTGGGTGGCCAACCAATTCCTAAAAAAAAAGATTCCAACAAAAAACATCTTATA